TTTGTATACGGGCTCATGAGAGTCTCTGAGTTTCACACAATCAATATTAGATTGGATGGATAATTGGCTTTTATTTGACTTAATGAGGGGCAACAAAGGAAAGAGAATAAGTCTTCTTATTTTATTCTTACATGTTAATAACATTCTCTTGATACTCCCCCAAAAAATGTCACTATATATTTTGCTTGTGCTTAATCTTTCCCGATTCAATTAGAAATCATCTAAAAGAACTTGTTATAAGTGAATTTATTGCAGTCTTTCATGAATGGTTTTGTGTCCGAATCCTTTTTTTTTGACTCTGCGCCAGTAATTTCACTATAATTATATTATTAGTGAACAATAATGGAAAAATTCCTTCAGATTCTATTCGTTTCATATTCATAGAGATAGGGGACATAATTCACATGGATATAGTAAGTCTCGCTTGGGCTGCTTTAATGGTAGTCTTTACATTTTCCCTTTCACTCGTAGTATGGGGAAGAAGTGGACTCTAGAGGTATTACTAATTTAATAATTGGATTGAGGAATCAAACTGTATCAATTTTTTTCTAGATGGTTTTGCAAAACCTTTTATTTGAAATTCACTATAATTAATTAATATTAATTAATTTAATTAATTTTTATTAGTCTTCATTTAGATTTAGAAATTTTTTGGTTCTAATGTAGTAATGTATTCTATGACTAATAGAGATGAATAATACCTTTTCAATCAAAATCAAACAAATATTTCAATAATTCCCATTTTCGTATTCCGAGAATCTAAAGGATACGGATGGTAGACAATTTTTTAAAAAGAAATCCAAAATTCTTTCTCAATTTTCTATTTAGATGAACCGTTTCTTACCAGAGTTATATATGGACAATGCGGGGCAAGGGAACCCCCCCCTTTTTTTTGTTTTTTTTTTCATAAGATCTTGTCTTGGTCTAGTCACATATTGCGCACTTACTTATTTTAGCAATTTTATTTAGGCTATGTTTTATTTAACTCATTTCATACCATGGATCAAAGGTTAAAAAATCGGTAAGGTATACTTTCGAAACGAAATACGAAGAAGTTACTATAGAACTCTTTTGATCATCTGTTAACTCTTCAATCAATTACTTCTTTGAAATGTAAAAAAAGAGATTATTTTATTTTTTTTATTAATATATATTCCATTTTTCTTTCCTTCATGGATTTGATTCTTTTTTGATGGATACCGAGATTCATATAGAAACTAATAAGAAATCCAGGAATGAAAAAATCACAAGACAAGTAAAGTCTTGCAATTTTTTCAGATTGAAATCAAGACAACTAAAATGGATCAAACAAAGAAAAAAAAAATTGAGATAGGACGGCCATTACATATATCTAATTGATATCGACATCTATGAAGATAGATATTGTAAATTGATTTCTATTAAGTTTGGATCTTTATACATTACAACTTTATACATTCCTAACATTCCTAAAATTAGAATAGTATAGTATGATAGAAAGAAATATCTGAATCTTTCTACCATACTATACTAATGACGAGAAGTCAAGTTTTATTCAAATTAATCGCCTTGGCTGATTGTTTTTACATATATTATAAGTAAAAAAGCAGTAGGAACTAGAATGAACAGCGCAGTAGCAATAAATGCGAGAATATTTACTTCCATAATTTCATTGTTTTTTTTACTTCGCAATAACTCGGGATTTAATCCCATAGAGATGAAAAGTTTTTTACTTGTAAATTCAATGCGATGAATTACATTTCAATGACATCGAATCGGATCAATATCATGAATAAGAATATCTAAGCTATCAAATCGATTCACCGTCGAGAATTGAATAGTATAACATAGGAAAATATTTGATTCACACCCAATAAAAAATTTGTGATTCCTGGTCCAAGCAAAAGAATTCGTTTCCTTTATTGATATTGTTATTCTTTTCCACTCTTTCTTTTTCTCCACTCTTTCTTTTCTATAACCCACTGCCTCCTTGTACAATCATCTAATGAAGTATCATCTGACTGCTTTTCCACTCCCAATGTTTACAAAAAAACAAAAAACCAAGCAAAAAAGAGAAAAAATTCCATTTATACATATAAATATGTGCTCCCGATAAAAATAACAAAGATATGACACTCTATTCTATTAATGGACGGACCGGGGAAATCGAAAAAAAAAGGGCTCCGGTATAGTATCTTTTTGAATCCTGAATGTGCTGAGTGCTGCCAATAATGTTAGAAATTCACATATCTTTCTCTGTCATCAATGGGCACGGGTTGAAGTACTGGAAATTCCCATATTTTTTTTTGATCAGAAATGCGAAAAAAAAATATTGTGAGAATTCAATTCTGCCATTTGTGTCCCCTTTCACAGAAAAGGGAGGGACGAATTGATGTATTTTTTTTTATTGGATCCGTCGGGTCGGGACTGACGGGGCTCGAACCCGCAGCTTCCGCCTTGACAGGGCGGTGCTCTGACCAGTTGAACTACAATCCCATGGAAATAAAAAAAGTGCGCAGCA